TAATGTAGTTGAAATAACGGAATTTTCGGCTGTTCGATCAAGTAAAGGAAACTCAATGGAATTCATAACCCTTTCAATCCTTTTTTCCCTTTTCTTTTTATTGTCTGAATATTCAGGAGCTAAGACCATTCCAATGCCCCCTTTCGCCATGCATAAACTAAACCAACAATTAAGATAAGTACGAAAATGAAAGCTTCTATAAATACGGATACACCCAATACATCGAAACTCATTGCCCATGGATAAAGAAAAACCGTTTCAACATCAAAAACAACAAAAACTAGAGCAAACATGTAATAACGGATTCGAAATTGTAACCAAGCGTTGCCCATTGGTTCTATACCCGATTCATAACTGGAGAGTTTCTCCGGTCCTTTCCTAAGCGGGGCTAAAATCCCGGAAATGAAAAATGCCAAAATAGGAATAACACTCGATATTAGTAGAAATGTCCAAAAAATATCATATTCGTAAAGCAAAAACATAGACACACTCCTATGAACATGGAAAATAGACCGGATTGATCGATTCAAATTGAAGTTGTAAAGTCATCCAGAACTGTTTAGTCAAAACAAGAATTTCTTTTCCCCAAATGGGGGGAATGGGGATATCTCATTTCAAGGTTTATTGACTGACTTGACTGGGATCCTGTTTCCAGTCTACTTCCAGTTTACTGTATTTTTTTTATTTCAATTTTCTTTAATTACTTTAGTTAGTATAACTCTATATGTTACGCTTAGACAAATTCTCTTGTTTTCACCTAGGATTCCGGCTAAAGAAAGCGACTTCGAAATATTCCAAATAAGAAATAAAATAGAATTATTATTTTGTGTTTAAGAATTTCAAACTTATTATTTGGGTTTTTGAATAAAAAGAGGTCTTTTTGTCGTTTTTTTCTTAATGGTTTAAAATGAAATAAATATTCAAATGGAAGAGAATCGATAGGTATTTCCGTCTCAGGATTTCGAATATCTTAATCTTAGTGTGTGTATATTCCGTTTATTAGAATCTGGGTGGGATTTTCTCTTGATTGAATAGAGAAAAAGAAGACCATTCCCCCCTTTTTTTTGTTTATTTTGTTGTGCTTCGCTAGGTCTAGGTAAGGTGTACGAAGAAAAAGCTTATTTTAGTTGACATTGTTGACACTGAAACTGGATTCGTTTTTCAACAAACTTTAGCTTGTCCCCGTGAATAACTCTTTTGAGTTTTTTGCGGGACGCATGTCTTTTACTTCTTAAATTCATTAAGGTTAGCTATACCAAAGAAAAGAGGATAACTAATTTAACCCCTTGATTGTGGTGGACAGGGAAATTCATATGGAATTTCCCTCCGAAGATTAATGGCGAAAGGTTGGTTTGTTTATCCACGATTGGATAGGGCACGATTGGATAGGGATAGATTCCATCCCTTGAGATATGTTTTTATTTGAGTTTTCTCTTCTGTTTAAAACGATTCCGTTTTTAGGGAGAATGTTCTTTCGACAAACCAACTAGTTAGTTACAAGTACCAAAAAAGAATGAAGATTTGAAATAAAAAATTGTATAATTTGCATTTCTTCATTCTTTTTTTTTCTATTTAATATTTATAGGGCTCTAGGGCTATACGGACTCGAACCGTAGACCTTCTCGGTAAAACAGATCAAACTTATTTTTATCAAAATGATCTGAACTGTTTCAAAAACCCAACATGCATTTTTTTGCATTGGGCTCTTTCATTAACTGATAGAAATATCAGCCAATCCACCATATTTTTTTCTTGACAGAAAAATAAGATAAGAAGATGGCTCCATGTGCTCTGATTCATTATTTGGGATTCTGGTCCAGGAGCACTACCAAAGTGTTTCAAGGGTGGGATTATCTTGACGTAGGTCTGCCTCTGGGCTAGATCATTTTAAGTTAAATGAAGTCTCTATCGTTCGTTTTAAAATGAAAATCAAATATGAAACTCCATACACCTTAAAGTTCATAGGACGAAAAGAGATTTTTTGAGGACCTTATACTCATTATGCCTAGCATTGAATGCACTGCTATTCACCTTATCAATATCTCAAATCAATGAATGATAGGGCCTATTTGCCACCTAAAATACTAAAATAAAAGGGCACAAAAATCGGACCGAATCATTTGTCAGGCTATTGTTCTCTCAAAGTTATGGAGTAAGACATCGATTTCGTAATAAAATCAATTTATTTGAGTGTATGATGTATTCCCCTGAAAAGCATTGGCGCATGTGTAAACGAGGTGCTCTACCAACTGAGCTATAGCCCTTAGTACTTTTGATGCGTATTTTACCATGTATATAATTTCTTGTCAAGACGAATATTCTATGATCCAACATCCGAAAATTTTGAGTGGTATTGCTTGGATTTGTATTGCTTAATTATTGCTTATAAGGAATATGATATTTATAATCCATCGATGGGATGGGTTTCTTTTGGTTATCTTTGGGATGATAAATTACCTACTTAACTCAGTGGTTAGAGTGTTGCTTTCATACGGCGGAAGTCATTGGTTCAAATCCAATAGTAGGTAGGACTTATTAGATACCGGAGTCCCAGATATCTAATAAGTTTTTTGCCCTACTCTCTTTTCTTTTTATTGATTTTGTATTCTTATTGATTTCTATTTCATTTTTTAAATGTGTTATAGAAAAATTGGACTCTGTCAAGTGAATCCAATCAAGCGGAATCCAATCGAAATAGGGTTTAGAAACCGAGCTTCTTTTGATTATTATTATTCGAACGCACCAACTGCTTATGAAATCGCATTGACAGCCTCTACTCTTGTCCTAGCTCGTCGGAGAGCTAGATTTGCCTCAATTATTTGTCTCTTTCCTTCAGCTTTTCTAAAATTAGCTTCTGCTATTTCAAGAGTTTGCTGAGCTTCTTGCGGATCAATATCACTACCCTTTTCCGCATCATTTACTAAAACAGTGATTTCATTATTGCCTATTCTAGCAAAACCACCCATCAGAGCCATCGGTAACCATTGGTCCTTAAGGCGTATTCTCAAAATCCCTATATCTACAGCTGTAGCAATAGGGGCATGATTTGGTAATACACCAATTTGACCGCTATTCGTAGATAAAATGATTTCTTTCACTTCTGAATCCCAAACAATTCGATTAGGGGTCAGTACACAAAGATTTAAGGTCATTTGCTCTCCATTTCTAAGTTCATAGCCTTCGCGGTAGCTTCATCAATATTACCTACCAAATAAAAGGCCTGTTCAGGAAGACCATCCAATTCTCCCGAAAGGATCAATTGAAACCCTCTAATGGTTTCTGCTAGACCAACATATTTCCCAGGAGAACCGGTAAATACTTCGGCTACAAAAAAGGGTTGTGATAAGAAACGCTCAATTTTTCGCGCTCTTGCTACGGTTAAACGATCCTCTTCGGATAATTCGTCCAACCCCAGGATCGCTATAATGTCCTGAAGCTCTTTATAACGTTGTAAGGTTTCCTTAACTCTTTGTGCAGTTTCATAATGTTCCTCACCAACGATCCGAGGTTGAAGCATGGTTGAAGTTGAGTCTAAAGGATCTACTGCTGGATAGATGCCTTTGGCAGCCAATCCTCTTGATAGTACGGTAGTAGCATCTAAATGTGCAAATGTCGTAGCAGGAGCGGGATCGGTCAAATCGTCTGCAGGTACATAAACTGCTTGAATAGAAGTGATCGACCCTTCTTTGGTAGAAGTAATTCTTTCTTGTAAAGAGCCCATTTCGGTACTCAGGGTGGGTTGATAACCGACCGCGGAAGGCATTCTACCCAATAAGGCCGATACCTCGGATCCTGCTTGGACGAAGCGGAAGATATTGTCGATAAATAGAAGTACGTCTTGTTCATTAACATCTCGGAAATATTCCGCCATCGTTAGGGCAGTCAACCCGACCCTCATACGAGCTCCCGGCGGTTCGTTCATCTGACCGTAAACCAGGGCTACTTTTGATTCTGCAATATTTTCTTCGTTAATAACTCCCGATTCTTTCATTTCCATGTAAAGATCATTTCCTTCACGAGTGCGCTCACCCACTCCGCCAAATACGGATACACCCCCATGGGCTTTGGCAATATTGTTAATCAATTCCATAATGAGTACCGTTTTCCCAACCCCAGCCCCACCAAATAGTCCGATTTTTCCCCCACGGCGATACGGGGCTAAAAGATCTACTACCTTAATTCCTGTTTCAAAAATAGATAATTTTGTATCCAATTGGATAAAGGCAGGCGCAGATCGATGAATAGGAAATGTTGTACGAGTATCTACAGGACCCAAATTATCAACAGGCTCTCCAAGTACGTTGAAAATGCGTCCCAGAGTTGCTCCACCGACGGGAACACTTAGAGGAGCTCCTGTATCAATCACTTCCATTCCTCTCATCAGACCATCTGTAGCACTCATAGCTACAGCTCGAACTCGATTATTTCCTAATAATTGCTGTACCTCACAAGTCACATTAATTGGTTGACCAACAGTATCTCGACCTTTAACTACCAGAGCGTTATAAATATTAGGCATCTTGCCCGGCGGAAAGGCTACATCTAGTACCGGGCCGATGATTTGGATGATACGCCCCAGGTTTTTTTTTTCAATCGTGGAAACCCCAGACCCAGAAGTAGTAGGATTAATTCTCATAATATCTCATAATAATAAAAAAAATGTCGAAATTTGTGAAAATTATCAAATTCAAAATAAATGTCCGATAGTACACCGATCAGTTAATTAATTCAATAGGAAATGGGAGTTAGCACTGGATTTCGTTGGTGCCATCCAATCGAATACACTTCAATTGTTTACTTATTCAAATTCAATGGGTGAAGTTGCAAGCCCAGCCGAGCTATTTTGAAATTTTCAAGTGGATGAGATTTTGAGAAAGTTTTTCATTTGTCTATCATTATAGACAATCCTATTTAGATTCTAAAAAAAATATTCTATGGAATTTGGATCCGAATTCTATTTACATTACGATTCATTTTTTCTATCTTATTGGCTCTTCTTT